AGGTATGTAAACTATAAAAACGAGTCAAAGTGGATTGCCCCACACTAGCACTTCCACGTAATAACTCCACTAAAGGGGATCCTATTACCGGAATCGCTTCAGGTACACCTGTCACAATTTTGACTGCCCAATAACCGATTTGATCCCAAGGTAAAGAATAACCAGTTACACCAAATGATGCAGTCAATACAGCCAAAACCACACCTGTGACCCAAGTTAATTCACGGGGTTTTTTAAATCCACCTGTGAGATACACACGAAATACGTGCAGGATCATCATTAGAACCATCATACTTGCTGACCATCGATGAACTGATCGGATTAACCAACCAAAGTTGGCCTCCGTCATTATATATTGAACGGAGGAAAAAGCCTCTGTAACGGTTGGTCGGTAGTAAAAAGTCATAGCAAAACCGGTAGCAACTTGTACTAAAAAACAAGTAAGTGTAATTCCCCCTAAACAATAAAATATGTTGACATGAGGAGGAACATATTTACTCGTTATATCATCCGCAATTGCCTGAATCTCAAGACGTTCCTCAAACCAATCATATACTTTATTGAGATAGGTAACTAGTCCGACTCCCCCTCCGAGAACCGTATATGAAAATTTCATCTCGTACGGCTCAAGCAGAAACACACAAATTTTCAACGGATATTAGAAAAAAAGGTTCAAAACTTCATCAGCCACAGGATTGTATCAATTTGCCTTGAAGATATTAAATAAGAAAAATCCAGAATTTCTTCTTTGTGATGATAATGCCAAAAAATCTCAAGTTGGCTCATCTGTCTTTCTTTCCCTTATGTTGATCATTAGAGGCCTCTTGACTTTTCTCTTCCCTATTTTTTATTTATTTTACTAGTAAAATAATAAAAATTTATAGTGGTTTTCTAATAGAAATTATCTTGTTGCGATCCTATGAATCAGTTCAATTAAAACCTTAGATTCATACTAGAGCCACGATGATTGAGTCTCAAGCTAAACAAAAGGCAAGGGTTCTTCGAATAAGAACCGCTTGATGATCATTTATTGAATTGGTGTAATGACTCGACAAAATCGAGAGAAAAAAAAAGTTGTCTTTTGGGCAAACAAAATAGGAAAGAAGAAAAATTCTTTTTTTATTAAGAACTACTTGAATTTTTTTTTTTTCAGTCTGGTTGCGAGGTCTAAATAGTGAGTATGAATCATAGTTCCATTTTTTTTTCTTGATCCACTCTATGTATTTCGTGTTCCAGATACTAGAATAAATAATATCCGACGAATTAGAATCATCTTGATAGAGAGAACAGGCCCTTTCTATGTATTATCAATAGGATCACAATTCTAACAAGTCACACACTCATATTCCAGAGATACCAAAACAAAAAAATCCACGGTCGAACTACCAGAATGTCTAGAAATGTGAAGCTTAAAGCAGAAAGACCCTTTTTGGATGGAAAAACTATGACTTCATAGTTTTAGTTAGTAGAAACCTAATTCATTAAAATTCCGTCCAGTAAAACAGAAGAATTATAAATTTCTAAAATGATAGATAGGAATATCGCGAATAAAGCCATTGCAACCCCCATAAAAGGAGTAGTCCCCCAACCCGGAGCGACTTTCCCATATTCCGAATTCAAGGGTTTCAATAAACTACCTGCGCCAGTTCGTTTTGGCCTAGGTCTAGAACTATCTTCAACGGTTTGTGTAGCCATAAATTCTATTTAATCATTGGTGTTGACTTTGTATACTATTCCGTTGTAGTTGTAAATACACGATCTTTATCATAGATCCATTGTAATCTTGAAATTCTATAAAAATGGAAACAGCAACTTTAGTCGCCATCTCCATATCTGGTTTACTTGTAAGCTTTACTGGGTATGCCTTATATACCGCGTTTGGGCAACCCTCTCAACAATTAAGAGATCCATTCGAAGAACATGGGGACTAATTGAAGTAAGAAGTCTCCCAGCTGGGAGACTTCTTACTTCAATTAAATTATTTCATTTTTTAGTCGGAACCTTAGGTGGTTCTCGGAAGAAGATAGCGAAAAAAATTATCCCTAAAGTCGAAACTAAAAGGAACGTATAAACCAATGCTTCCATAGATTCGATCGTGGTTTATTTACAATTATAACTTCCACACCTATTCACTTGTCATTTGGGATTATTTCCCATATAAAAAAAGAAAAAGAGTCAAAGAAAGGACAGGAGATGTTTCCCATATCAAATCAAAAAAAAAAGAGGTGAAAGATACCATAGCAATGTGGTATCAGATTGTCTGTCTCCTTGTAGTTGGATCCCCAACTTTTTGGAATGTTCCAAATTCCACTTGAGCATCCAAGTCTGGATCAATACCAGCAAAAACATCTCGGAACAAGGTTCGAGCGCCATGCCAAATGTGTCCGAAAAAGAAGAGCAAAGCAAAGGTAGCATGACCAAAAGTGAACCAACCCCTTGGACTGCTGCGAAAAACACCATCTGATTTCAAAGTAGCTCGATCTAATTCAAAAATTTCTCCTAATTGGGCACGCCTCGCATATTTTTTTACAGTAGCAGGATCAGAATAACTTACTCCATTAAGTTCGCCACCATAGAACTCCACCGTTACGCCTACTTGTTCAACACTATATTTGGATTCTGCTCTTCTAAAAGGAACGTCCGCTCTCACAATTCCCTCTTCATCTACCAAAACTACCGGAAATGTTTCAAAAAAAGTAGGCATACGACGTACAAAAAGCTCGCGCCCTTCTTTATCTCTAAAGACGGGATGTCCTAACCATCCAACAGCTATTCCATCCCCATTGTCCATTGAGCCTGCTCTGAATAATCCCCCCTTTGCCGGATTATTACCAATATAATCATAAAAAGCTAATTTTTCGGGAATTTTAGACCAAGCTTCTGATAAACTAAGATTTTCGGCTAACCCATCGCTAACTCTTCGATATATTTCTTGCTGAAAGTATCCCTGATCCCACTGATAACGAGTAGGTCCAAATAATTCGATTGGGGTAGTTGCCGATCCATACCACATAGTTCCGGCAACTACGAAAGCTGCAAAAAAAACAGCAGCGATACTACTGGAAAGTACAGTTTCAATATTGCCCATACGTAATCCTTTGTATAGACGTTGAGGCGGACGGACACTAAGATGGAATAGGCCCGCTAATATGCCCAGTGTACCCGCAGCAATATGATGCGAAGCTATTCCTCCCGGAACGAAAGGATCAAAACCTTCTGCACCCCACGCAGGATTTACAGCTTGTACTTTTCCTGTTAGTCCATAAGGATCGGACACCCATATCCCAGGACCATACAAACCGGTTACATGAAATGCACCAAAGCCAAAACAAGCCACCCCTGCAAGAAATAAATGAATTCCAAAGATCTTGGGCAAATCCAAAGAAGGTTTTCCCGTCCGCTCATCACAGAATATTTCTAGGTCCCAATATACCCAATGCCAGATAGCTGCCAAGAAACACAAGCCAGAAAACACAATATGCGCACCTGCCACACCTTCATAACTCCAAATACCCGGATTCGTTATAGTGCCTCCTGAAATACTCCAACCACCCCACGAATTGGTTATTCCTAAACGAGTCATGAAGGGGATGACGAACATACCTTGTCTCCACATTGGATCCAGAACAGGATCAGAGGGATCAAAAACGGCTAATTCGTATAAAGCCATCGAGCCAGCCCAACCAGAAACTAGAGCTGTATGCATTATATGCACCGAAAGCAATCGACCCGGATCATTCAATACGACAGTATGAACACGATACCAAGGCAAACCCATGGAAATACCCCTTTAGCAAAGAAAAATAGACACGATGTCGTTTTATTTTATCGCATTGGAAAAAACTATCCATATCCTATGTACCTAACCCTTCTAGGGGATTCTGTGTCAGAAAGCGTGAATATTTATTTCATTCCATTAAAAATAAGAAGCCAATTCTGTTTGTAAGAAGAAAGAGAAGCAGATCTATTCTATACTCGATAAGTGCCAATATGCAATGGGTAGCTTGGGCTATTTCGAAAAACGAAGAATAGATCCCTAATCCCTCTTTGTTTATCATTCGAATCACAGATTCCTTTTTCTTTATTCAATCTGTCTTACCTTCCTTATATGTATAATTTTTCAATCTATGTATCATTTCAATCTATGTATTAATAGAATCTATAGTATTCTTATAGAATAAGAAAAAAATGAAGATAATAAACTGCGGATTCTTTCTTTCTCTTCCATTCTTAAGTTTCCATATTAAAGTGTAGTTTTCTTACTTAAATCTAATAATATTAATCTAATATGCCCATTGGTGTTCCAAAAGTACCTTACCGGATTCCCGGAGATGAAGAAGCGACTTGGGTTGACTTATACAATGTTATGTATCGAGAAAGGACACTTTTTTTAGGTCAAGAGATTCGTTGCGAGATCACGAATCATATTACAGGTCTCATGGTATATCTCAGTATAGAAGATGGAATTAGCGATATTTTTTTGTTTATAAACTCCCCCGGCGGGTGGCTAATCTCAGGAATGGCGATTTTTGATACGATGCAAACGGTGACACCAGATATATATACAATATGCCTCGGAATAGCCGCGTCCATGGCCTCCTTCATTCTGCTTGGAGGAGAACCCACTAAACGTATAGCATTCCCCCACGCTAGAATTATGCTTCACCAACCGGCTAGTGCTTATTATCGGGCAAGGACACCAGAATTTTTACTAGAAGTGGAAGAGTTACACAAAGTTCGCGAAATGATCACAAGGGTTTATGCACTAAGAACAGGCAAGCCTTTTTGGGTTGTATCCGAAGACATGGAAAGGGATGTTTTTATGTCAGCAGACGAAGCCAAAGCTTATGGACTTGTCGATATTGTAGGGGATGAAATGATTGACGAGCACTGCGATACTGATCCAGTATGGTTTCCAGAAATGTTTAAGGATTGGTAGTGGCTGAATTTCTTGTAAATTTATTTCAAACCTAAATTCGGGTTTTATGCGATTTTATAGAAAATAGAAATACTTCATGATGATGAATCATCAGGTTAAGATCGATCTAAACCAATCCATTTTTTTCTATATACATACGACATGCCAACGGTTAAACAACTTATTAGAAATGCAAGACAGCCAATACGAAATGCTAGAAAAACGCCCGCGCTTAAGGGATGTCCTCAGCGTCGAGGAACATGTGCTAGGGTGTATGTGCGACTCGTTCAGATCATGAGTTCAAACAAATAAGACAATTTTTGAAATATCCATGATCGGTACCAATGAATAGGATAGAGCTTCTCTCCCTAGATTTCTACGGTATATGGAATTTATGGTTTCCTTTGGTGCAAATCCAATCATCTAGATTGGAAGAAGCAATTCCCCCATTGGTAGCAAATGGTTATCGATTAAGCGGAGGAAATAGTAATAAAAAGAAAAGGCTTATGCTCCTTTATCTTAAAAGAACGGACTAAAGGGTCAGCTACTTAGCCAACTTTCATAATTAAATACCGTCACTGTATGAATAACTCTTATTTATTGTGAAAAGAGCGATTTACTCTATAATGGATAGGTAGAGCCAAAGACTGTGAACTATACAAGTTCACAATACTTTTTGATGAAAGAAAGGGCTCCGGTGTATAGAGAGGGCCTCACCGTTTAAAAGAGAACCATAGAAACGATGGAACCCACTGTTTTTTTAGTATCATTAGAATTTGTTATTTCTATGCGAAATAACTGAAGGGGATAGAATAAAAAATCGTGGTTGGGAAGGTTATAGTAGCAAAAGCCATTGGAATTAATATTTTATATATCGGAATAATCCGTTTTGTTATTAATGGGAAAAAGAACGGTTAAAAGAAGAGAAATCATTAGTTATTCATTAAGGTTAATTTGATTCAATGACCAGAGTTCCGCGAGGATATATAGCTCGGAGACGACGAACAAAAATGCGTTCATTTGCCTCAAACTTTAGAGGGGCTCATTTAAGACTTAATCGAATGATTACTCAACAAGTAAGAAGAGCTTTTGTTTCTTCTCATCGAGATAGAGGCAGGCAAAAGAGGGATTTTCGTCGTTTGTGGATCACTCGGATAAACGCAGCAACACGGATATATAAAGTATTCGATAGTTATAGTAAATTAATACACAATCTGTACAAAAAGGAATTGATTCTTAATCGTAAAATGCTTGCACAAGTAGCTGTATTAAATCCAAATAATCTTTACACGATTTCCAATAAAATAAAGACCATCAATTAAAGGGATAAAAAAGTAATATACAGGAATAATTAAAACTGAATTCCCGGAGAGGGAACTCCGGGAAGATACAATAAATTAAGATTAAGTGGTAGGAATCAACGAGCATGTTACAATAAATAAAAAACTATTTCTTTTTTCCCATTTTTCTTTTTTTTCTTATAACAAACAAAAGAATCTAAACTGGATTACTTTATTTATATAGGAGTCTGACCCTTTCGAATAAAACATCAACAATCGGAACTTAAGCTCCGATTGTTGTTTCTTAAATTCTGGTTGGAGTTTCTTAAATTTTGATTGGAATTGAACTTTTGTGTTAATTGAGGAATATGTCTATTTTTTCTGTGTCTAGGACCAGTAATTATTGAAATTGACTGAGCTTGAAATTGCTTCTCATTTTCATAGTTACGAAATGGTAAAAAAGATAAAATACGAGCCTGTTTTATAGCAAGAGTAATTAATCGTTGTTGTTTCAAGGTTAATCTATTTATTCGTCTGGATAATATTTTTCCTTGTTCACTAATAAATCGATTAATTAAGCTCATGTTTCTATAATCAATTCGATCCCCCGGACCAATTCGGGAACGCCTACGAAAAGGTTGTTTGGATTTACGAAAAGGTTGTTTGAATTTACGAAAAGGTTGCTTGGATTTATGAAAAGTTTGTTTGGATTTACGAAAAGGTTGCTTAGATTTACGAAAAGGTTGTTTAGATATATACATGATTTATTCCTTATTTAAAAATTTGAAAAAAAAAAAAAATGGATTTCTTTATTTTATTAATTTTGGATCCAAAAGAAGTAGTCTTTCTTTGGTCCATATATTATTTGATTCATATACTATATATAAAAAAACCTCTATACATATGAAATAATATCTACCTAAAGTGGATTTGTATTTTGTATTCTATCTATCTTCTATATATTAAATAACAAATTCTTACTCTTTCTATTCTTTAGAAAAATCAAAAACACGATGCTCCTATTTCTTTATTTCATTATGAGTCGTATGCTTGCGGCAATAACGACAAAATTTTCTTAATTCTAATTGTCCGGGTGTATTGTGGCGATTCTTTTGAGTACTATATCTAGAAATCCCCGTCGATTCCTTATTGGTACCCTTTCGAACACAACTGATACATTCCAAAATCACTCTGATTCTAACATCTTTGCCCTTGGCCATGAACCTCCTTTCCTTTTTGGATCGACTTAACTTAATTCTTATACCTGTTCTTTTATTCTTCTATATTGGATCCGAAAAAGAAGAATAAAATCCAATAGAATAAAAAATGGAGAAATAATTAAAGAATACAATCCTTGTCGAATTAGCAAGGATTTTGCTTCGAAATCCTTTCATTTAAGTAGCAAGCCCAGCTCTTTCTATGCTCGAATTTGTGAGGCCTGACTTAGCTTGGATACCGCATTTTTGATGATTCTGAGGTTCAACCCAATCCATCTTTTCTTTCTTTTTGCTTCGTAATCTTTTCTTTCTTTTTGCTTCGTATACTAAAAAAGGATTGAAATAAAATTTTCGTCATGTCACGAAGAATTCTATCTCTCGTATAGGAATAACTAGAATTAAAAAAAAGGGAATGACAAAGCATCTGGGAATAAACGATTAATTTCTATCAATAAACCTGCTAAAGCCCCAAACCATAGAGTACTTAGCACGGGTGCTACAGAGAGATATGTTTTTATATCCCGCATTGAAAATCCTCCTTCCTTATTGGAATACATATATGATCAGATACTCTTGCCCAAGATCATTTGTATTTCTTTATTTAGGCGAAATTCCTAACTAAAAAAACAAAATCAATATTCTATATATATAGAATGAACCATATAGACGAGATTTTCCTATCCCTAAAAAAGAAAAAGATGACCCCTTCTTCCTATACATTACTAAGGAATAGTAATCTTTCTTTTATAGGTGAAATTCAACTGGATTTTAGATATATACCCTTCCTTGATTATATGAGACCAAAAACAAGAAATGACAAGAAAGTTCTATATAGATAGAGAAATAGAAGAAAATTACGATGTGGAAAACAAGAAAGGAATTGTGTACAATGGCATTGTACAACAATTTGTAAAAGGGATGTAGCGCAGCTTGGTAGCGCGTTTGTTTTGGGTACAAAATGTCACAGGTTCAAATCCTGTCATCCCTACCTATTACTTCTCTCTTCTTTATGGGCAGTAGCGGGGAGATCCATTAAAGTGTATATAACTTGAATTTGTGGATACTATACGTACGTGAGACACGTTAGGAGTAGAAAAGGATTTTCTTTTTGAAAGCGCTCTTAGTTCAGTTTGGTAGAACGCGGGTCTCCAAAACCCGATGTCGTAGGTTCAAATCCTACAGAGCGTGATTCCATCTATCTTATGTCGAAACAGAGTAAAATAACTTAAAAAAAAAGTCGAATTACAACTCCAATTTGACCTCCTCTCTAGTCTGGAGGAGGCCAATAAAAAAATAAATATTACTCAATCAAAGATCCAACTGATCCCCACGCCTGTATTGCAAATACGCAGTCACGAATAATCCCGCTAAAGTAATAGGAATTAGGCCTAAGACGATTCCAAATAGAAAAACTTCAATCATTTTGATTTGTTCGAGGGGATAAAAAAAGAGGTACGATCTATCTCTAAATAATAGTCTAAATTATCCACGAATCTCAATGACCAAAAAAAGAATTGGTAATTAGCGTGGAAAAAGGTCCTATAATATCAGGAATCCAAAAGAAAGATTCTTATTTTCTGACTTATTCATTCAATTTATTTCAAATAAGACGTATCTTGTTCAAGCCAATAAATAGAGCTGGGGTTATAGTTAAAGCAGCCAGTAGAAAACCGAAATAACTAGTTATAGTAAGCATGAAGGGGTTAAATTCCATTTTTTTTTTTTTTTACTACACCACATATGTTGGTAAAGCACTTACCTAAGTTATGTTATGGAAAATTCCTAATTCATCGGTTATTTTAGATAATACTAAAAAACAAGATAGAGGGAGATACAGAAGTGTAAAAGAAAATTGATTCATCAGATGGGACATGAGTCCCTAATTCCGAATCAAGAGATTTATTGTGGAATCTGTCAGTTAAGTAAAGTAATAATATTAAGAACTAGATCATCTAAACCCATTGAAAAATGAAATTGGATTTTTGGGGAATTTTGGAATAAAAGATAAATAAAGAATGGAATTTGAAAAAAGTTCTTTCTATTTCAGATTATTTCTTTTTCAATAGGATTTAATCCTCTTTTTAGAGCAAATGGGCGTCCCCTATTCCTTCTTAATGGAATAAGAGGAGAAGAAAACCATTCCACGACTCCCGAAGGCCCCCCTGAAAAAGGGAAAAATTTACTTTATTTTTATTTATTCATTTTTTGAACCCCAACCAAAGTTGATTCGAAGACGAGTTACTTCAATTATCTTTTTCTTTTAAGTTCTATCTTCTGTCTTTCCCTATTTCATCTCGTAAAGTTACATGCTTGCTGTTTGGTTAAGAAAATTAGACCTAATCCAACAAACAAGATAGGATTGATTACGAATCTTGATTCTTCAAAGAATGTATTCCGTTTCTTTCATAACGGATTATCTACTATTCGATTTTCTATTTTTTAGATAGTATTTTATACTAACCAATTTAATTCCTTAAAGGGAAAAGTTGGATTCGAATAAAACTTTTAACTAAAAAGGGATAGATTTCGCATATACTTATCCTTGTATTGCGTCAATATGAGAATATCCTTCCTAAATTCTTTATCCAAACCTATTGATCATTAACTTAGGTTTTCCCAAGATCCTGGTCACTATTCCAAATTAAATTATTCTACTATTCCGAAGACAATGAAAATAAGTAGGACCCCAAAAATTGGGGTTTCTATTGATGCCTTGAATAACATGTAGTTTCCCTATAGACAAAGAACAAAGAAGGAATTCTGTTTCGGGACCAAGCCAAACAGGATTGCTGTGCCATAGGAAGGATAGCTATACTAATTCGGTATACTCAAAATACACCTTTGGTACAAAATTGACAATCTCACAAGGATGAAATATCAGTAATTTTCTATTTACTGGTTGATCCCATCTTTTACGGAATCAATTCCTTTTTTGAATGTACAAAAATTTGGGGAGCTCGGCATGTCTGGAAGCACGGGAGAACGTTCTTTTGCTGATATTATTACCAGTATTCGATACTGGGTTATTCATAGCATTACTATACCTTCCCTATTCATTGCGGGTTGGTTATTTGTCAGTACGGGTTTAGCTTATGACGTGTTTGGAAGTCCTCGGCCAAACGAATATTTCACGGAAAGTCGACAAGGAATTCCATTAATAACCGACCGTTTTGATTCTTTAGAACAACTAGATGAACTTAGTAGATCCTTTTAGGAGGCCCCCAATGACCATAGATCGAACCTATCCTATTTTTACAGTGCGATGGCTGGCTGTTCACGGATTAGCTGTACCCACGGTTTTTTTCTTGGGATCAATATCAGCAATGCAGTTCATCCAACGATAAACTAAATTCCAACTATAGAACTATGACACAATCAAACCCGAATGAACAAAATGTTGTATTGAATCGTACCAGTCTATACTGGGGTTTATTACTCATTTTTGTACTTGCTGTTTTATTTTCCAATTACTTCTTCAATTGAGAGAAGGTAGAGAGTAGTAAGAATTCTCTTATCCCATTTGGAAGGATACCATCCTTAGAACTATCCATGACTGTTTTTGTCTCTAGCACGACCACTTGAGAAAATGTGGAGGAAAGTAGGGGAAATGGCCGATACTACAGGAAGAATTCCTCTTTGGCTGATAGGTACTGTAACCGGTATTCTTGTGATTGGTTTAATAGGTGTTTTCTTTTACGGTTCGTATTCCGGATTGGGTTCATCTCTATAGTAATCGGAGGAGCCAGATTGTAAACATGAAAAAGTAGGAGCTTAGCGGGTCCTTACCCCCTTTATCTGATTAGAGCGGAAAGGACCCGCGGAATTCTTATAACGCGATTTTAATCTATTTCATAATCTATAAATTGGTTACCTATTTCTATTTGTAAAAATAACAAAGAGAAAGCCTTTGCTTTGATGGTTAGAGTCCTTCTATTTATTCTTTTGTTTGTTAATAATGTTAGTGAAGCAATCCGTTGGTGGGTTTAAAGCGCCTGCCTTTCCTTTCGCCCATAAAATTTATTTACTTCACTCTTATGAAGCAACAACAAAGAGTGGATCAATTAAGGATCCAATATTTTATTCCACGAAGGAAGTATCCTCCAAATCTTTTATTTAGTTTAGAGTAATAAACTAATAAAACCTTAATCAAAACTACTCCACTAGCCTAAAAAAAAAACCACCCTTTAATGGAAGGGAAGGGTATACTTTTTTTTTTTACAAAATTTCTGTAAGTTCGAAGTTGAACTTAATTGAAAAAGTCAAGCAATTCTATCTGCTCACAAAAAATTTGTCCCCCGCCATACTTTACTTTCCCTCTGTTTGTCCACTACCGCACTCGAACCTAAGCAAAGGAAGTCCAAGAGACAGACCCGAATAAAGAATAAATAGTAATCTTTGGCAAAACAAATAAGAAGAAAAAGGATTCTTACTTCGATACAAGAAGAATCGACACAAGAAAAAGGCAAAAAAGCCTTTTTCTTGTGCCCAATAGAGGATTACGAAGACCCGCAATTCCTCCTAAAAGGACTTGTTTTGTTCCTTTTATTGTTCTCGCCTCTGCCTTGGATTCTCTTCTTTTGCATGAAATAGAAATACGGAATTCCAGAAATCGAGACTTTTTACCAAATTAATGGAATTAATGGTAAGAAATCCCGGGATCTAGAAATTCATTTCGTACAATTGAACCTTTTCAAACTGTTTCTTTTTGAGAACCAAAAAGACTTGTGCTAAAATAACAGATGCGAAAAAGAACAAAAGGCCTTGGACGCGTAATGGATCCTGAAGCACTATTTCTGCATCCCCCTGACCAAACCCTCCCACATTAGGATTGCTTGTTAATGGTTGATCAACCTTGATTGATTCCCCCTCTGAAACAAGAAGTTCTGGCCCGGGAGGTATAATATCAATCACTTGGCGCCCATCCGACGCATCAACTATGGATATTTCATATCCCCCCTTTTCTTTACGTAGTATTTTTTTTACTATACCTGTTGACGTAGCATTATAAACTGTATTGTTACTCTTGCTACCATCGGGATAGATCTGTCCCCTTCCTCGGTTTCCCCCTACATATATGGGATATTTTAAGAAATGAACGTCTTTTTTTGTAGCGGGATCGGGGGAAAGAATGGGAAAGACAATTTCACTATATTTCTTACCGGGAACAGGGCCTATCACAAGAATATTTTTTTTATTGGGACGATAACTCTGAAAAGAGAGATTTCCTATCTTTTCTTTCAACTCAGGAGAAATACGGTCGGGTGGCGCTAATTCGAATCCCTCAGGCAAAATAAGAACAGCACCCACATTCAACCCTCCCTTTTTCCCATTAGCAAGAACTTGTTTCAGCTGCATATCATAAGGGATTCGAAGAACTGCTTCAAATACAGTATCGGGAAGCACAGCTTGGGGAACTTCAATATCCACGGGCTTATTAGCTAAATGGCAGTTGGCACATACAATTCGTCCAGTTGCTTCCCGCGGGTTTTCATAACCCTGCTGCGCAAAAATGGGATATGCATTTGAAATAGATGTCCGAGTTATTACGTATATCATGATCGATACAGAAATCGATCGAATCATCTGTTCCTTTAACCAAGAAAAAGTATTTCTATTTTCCATGTCCAATCGCGGATCCCGGAATTTCTACAATAAATTAGATAGGTAGCTAAGTTAATCTAGTTCCCTATACACGAGTCTGTTGTCAACAGTTGTACTGGAATGATGAATACCTTGAGCAGGTAGAAATAGAAAGAATTTTGCTAAAAAGAAAAAGGGCTTTCTTTCTAAAGGAAGAAAAATGCTAATTTTATTAATATTAGGAAAACCGATTATGCTTCACTAATTGAATGATAAATGACTACAAGCGAAGGAGATAGACGGTTTAAACAAAAAAAAACCCAAAATTTCAAACACGTGTCTAGAATCACAGGAAAACTACAAACAAAAATAGTGAAAATTAGCTCGTTAGGAGCCCATCCAAGATCGTTGTAGACCCAACGAATTAGTAGTTCCCAACCGCGGGTGGAGTGAAATCCAACAAAAAAATCCGTAACTAAAAGAATAAAAAAAGCTTTTATTGAGTCATTTAAGTTATAGAAGAATTCCTGAACCCAAGAATTCAAAATGACAAGTTCCTCTTTACCCAGAAAAAAAGAACCACTTAGAATAGCCAAACAGATTATATTTGTTGAGAAATGCAAAATGATATGGAGATGGTCTTCATTATCTATTTTGGCCAATTGTATTATTTCCTTGTGTATTCCTATAGGAGGTTTTTGTACATGTGTCTTCGGTTTCTCTTTTATCATTTCGTCCAAGAGAAAAAGCTCTTCCAATTCTATGAATCCTTCTAGAATCCTTTTCTCTTGAATATCCGTTAAGAGAGTTTCAGGTTGCCTGGTATTCCACCAATTCTTAATCCAAAGTTCCAGACATTTGTTAAAAGAGAAAGAGACTCCCCAGGGCAAAAGTACGATAAATACAAGATATAGGAAAGAAGGCAATGCTTTCTTTTTTTTCATTTTTGATCTGTAAATTGAGTTGTTAATGAATCTGCTTCATTCGCTGACTCTATATGATATTTCTTTTTTTTTTTTGAAGCAAAAATTCTATAACAAGGTTTGAGACCTTGTGTTTGTATCTATTTCTCTTTTTGTATACTAGTGGAATTTCATTGTATTGGATTCTTTCTTAGATCTAAATGGAGTGGAATAGAGAAATAGAATAAAAAAAAGCCCTTTCTTTCATATGAAAAGGGAAGAATATTAGGCCATATATCTCACTTGGACAAAACAAATTAGAAGCAATTTTCTCTTATCCTCGGTTGTTCCTTCCTTTAGATAAATACTCGAAAATACCCTTACAATTTAAATTCAAAAAATTGCAATTGGTACTCAAAATACTTCAATTGGTACGCGCAAGAAATAGGCTAATTCGGCAGCTTTTTGTTCAATTTCTCGTGGAGTAAAAAATTTCTCATCAGTACGAGTCAAGGGAATGACCCCCTGGCCGCGTATTTCCATATAAAGGATACGACGAGGATAAAGACCCTCTTTAACCTGAATTCTAATTGATTGGATATCCCGCACAAGGAATCGAAGGAAGATGCGACGTTTTATTCCAGGGAATCCCCAACGAAAAATGCACACTATTCCCTCTTTTCTATCAAATCGGTCATAACCACTGCCTACATTCCACAAAATAGTGCACCACAAATAGGAGCTAATGAATAGGCCCGCGATTCCGTAGAAAGACATCACGACCCCCTGTGGAAAAAAAAGAATTTGTTGAGATGGAAGTACGGATATCATATTCTTACCAAGATAACTGGAAGCCCCAACCGCTAAGAATCCTAATGAACCTAGAAAAAGAATACAGGCCCAGAAAAAATTACCTCTTTTTCGAGAACCTTTTAGAAGTTCTATCCATATGTGTTCTGATCGCCAATTCATATTAGATATACTAAATCCAGCAGCGGTTAATTGAAATTGAGAGAATAAGCTAAATGATTTTGACTTTACTTTTTTTGATTCTGAAATCGCCTTCAGCAGCTAGTACTCCTGTGAAATAATTGGTTAGATACATTGACTTTCTATTCAAAAAAATTCCTGGATCCACTTAAAAAAACTCGCTATACTCGGCTACGGATATGTATGCATTTATGCTCGTAGCCTATATCTGCATCGATCGAATAGACGTTTTTCATTTGTGTGTAGAAAGAGCTACATACCCTATCATATTAATATATTACTTACACTAAAAAATATTTGTATTATGATCCCTGGAAATACATTGAGAAAATTTGGCCCCGTCGGTTCTAGACAATCTTATTTTTCTGCACATAAAGAAATAAAGAAGCCATTGCAATTGCCGGAAATACTAAGCCTACTAAAGGCACGAAAATAGAGGGTAAGTTTAAATCTGTCATAGAATAGGTGTCTCAATTCCAATTTACTATTTCTATCTATTCAAAATATATCTTAAGATTCTTATGATATAATTAAGTATATCTATTATAAGGAATATTGACTATTGTATTTTTGAGTTTGCAAAATAAAGATTTTTTATCGCTAAATAATACTAACTAAAGTATTCTATATCGATAAAAAAATGAATGGAATGGATAATTTGATTTTTCTTTTTCCATTCTCATGGCCTTTCTATCTTTCTAATCGAACTTGAAATTGGATTCAAAAGAAAGCAATTGTGAAAATGAAAGAAATACCTCTTTCAGAATCCCCTTTAATTTAAAAATTTAAAAAGTAGAAGTGGAATAGAATAACCCGGTTGAGGAGTAAAGATCATACGTCTGTAATGCATTGTATGTCCCAGAATAGGTCCCATTCTTCTACCCTTTCCGGGTAGTCGATGGCTATTCACAGCTACTACCTTAACACCAAAGAAGAGCTCGACCCAATGCTTTATTTCTGTCTTAGTGAATCCCGATTCGACATTTTTAGAAGTATATTGATTCTTTCCCAATAAATGAAGATTCTTTTCTGCAAATACTGCGTATTTGGTTCCATTATCGTATGATAATACTCTATTTTGATTTGTATTTGTTTATTGTATTATACCTTTCTATATTCTAGATATATAGAATAGAAGAATCTCGATTTGTCAAGTCTCATCATCGTATCAAGATATATTTAAATTTGGCTCGATCTTTTAAAAGATCGAGCCAAATTTAATTTCAATCAATTAGAAGAATAAAGAAGAATTACTGCATTTCGTAACTCATTTTTTCTCTTTCTATTTCGCTTCTTTTTTATTTAGATCTTCTTTACTGTGTTTACGTTTTCCTCATCTATGGTATCTACCGGCTTGAAGTCGAATGTGATCGCTTTCCATACTTCACAAGCTGCGGCTAGTTCAGGACTCCATTTGCAAGCTGCTCGGATAATTTCATTACCTTCACGAGCAAGATCGCGCCCTTCGTTACGAGCTTGTACACAGGCTTCTAAAGCCACCCGATTAGCTGCTGCACCTGGTGCATTCCCCCAAGGATGTCCTAAAGTTCCTCCACCAAATTGTAATACGGAATCGTCTCCAAAGATTTCGGTCAGAGCTGGCATATGCCAAACATGAATACCCCCTGAAGCCACCGGTATAACACCTGGCATGGATACCCAGTCCTGCGTGAAAAAGATACCGCGAGAACGATCTTTTTCAATATAATCATCGCGCAATAAATCAACAAAACCTAAAGTCATTTCGCGTTCCCCTTCTAACTTACCTACTACTGTACCGGCGTGGATATGATCTCCCCCAGACATACGCAATGCTTTAGCTAATACACGGAAATGCATACCATGATTTTTCTGTCTATCAATAACTGCATGCATTGCTCGGTGAATGTGAAGAAGTAGGCCGTTGTCGCGGCAATAATGAGCCAAAGTAGTATTTGCGGTGAATCCTCCAGTTATGTAGTCATGCATTACAATAGGAACCCCTAATTCCCTCGCAAATACAGCTCTCTTCATCATTTCTTCGCATGTACCTGCAGTCGCATTCAAGTAATGCCCCTTGATTTCGCCGGTTTCGGCTTGTGCTTTATAAATTGCTTCGGCACAAAAGACAAAACGGTCTCTCCAGCGCATAAATGGTTGTGAGTTTACGTTTTCATCATCTTTGGTAAAATCAAGTCCACCGCGTAGACACTCATAACATGCTCTACCGTAATTTTTTGCGGATAATCCCAATTTTGGTTTAATAGTACATCCCAATAAAGGACGACCATACTTGTTCAACTTATCCCTTTCAACTTGGATACCATGAGGCGGACCTTGGAAAGTTTTTGCATAAGCAGCAGGAATTCGTAGATCCTCCAAACGTAGAGCACGTAGGGCTTTGAAACCAAATACGTTACCCACAATGGAAGTAAACATGTTAGTAACAGAACCCTCTTCAAATAGATCTAATGGATAAGCTATATAACAGATATATTGACTGTCTTCCCCAGGAACGGGTTCGATGTGATAGCATCGTCCTTTGTAACGATCAAGACTGGTAAGTCCATCAGTCCAAACAGTTGTCCATGTACCAGTAGAAGATTCCGCAGCTACTGCAGCCCCTGCTTCTTCAGGCGGAACCCCGGGCTGAGGAGTTACTCGGAATGCTGCCAAGATATCAGTATCCTTGGTTTCGTATTCCGGGGTGTAGTAAGTCAATTTATAATCTTTAACACCAGCTTGAAATCCAACACCTGCTTTAGTTTCTGTTTGTGGTGACATAAGTCCCTCCCTACAACTCATGAATTAAGAATTCTCACAACGACAGGGTCTACTCGATATGGACTAAGCGTAAATGAAACCTTTGCAAAAATCTTAAAAAAAAAGATATTCAATTAATATCAACTCATTAAATAAAAAAGAGAGTATGCTTAAGTTAATGAATATGTTTCATTCATATATAATGCGTACACCCTGTGTACGTTCTATCCTATAGGAATTCTACTATAGGAATTCGATAGGAATTGAGTTGTTGTTATGGTAAGTTAACATGGTTCATTATTAAACCATAGATTTGATTCACCAAATCCATCATTATTGTATACTCTTTGATAGATATAGCGCAACCCAAACTAATCCCTTAATCCTTATTTTACAATTTTATAAGTTCTTATCTTAATAGGCCCCTTTTTATTTTGAATCTAAATACCTAAATACTAAGAAAATTCTCTGTTGACAGCAATCTATGCTTCACAGTAGTATATATTTTGTATATCGAAGTCCTAGACAGGAAAGTAGAAGAGGCAAAGATCCTTGACAAAAGGAAAAATGTCTATGAAAAAAAAGATTGATTGAACTTTCCACCAGACTCATTCCATGAGTAAACGAGTGAATGGGATTCGCTTAGGTAACGAAATCAAGTGCTAGTCCCCTTTTCTTTTTTATTGAATTAACTAATTCATTTTTTTGATTTTTGGATATTTTTTTATTTGATTTGGCATTATTCAACAAGAAAAAAAAAGAAAAATTTCGACAAATTCCTTTTTTTTTAGAATTATGTGATAATTATGAGAACCAATTCTACTACTTCGCGTCCAGGGGTTTCCACAATTGAAGAAAAAAATGCAGGGCGTATTGATCAAATTATTGGACCCGTGTTGGATATCACTTTTCCCCCGGGCAAGTTGCCTTATATTTATAACGCTTTGATAGTAAAGAGTCGGGACACTGCCGATAAGCAAATTAATGTGACTTGTGAGGTACAACAATTATTAGGAAATAATCGAGTTAGAGCTGTAGCTATGAGTGCTACAGAGGGGTTGATGAGAGGAATGGAAGTGATTGACACAGGAGCTCCTCTTAGTGTTCCGGTCGGTGGAACTACTCTCGGACGAATTTTTAACGTTCTTGGGGAGCCTATTGACAATTTGGGTCCTGTAGATACTAGTGCAACATTCCCTATTCATAGATCCGCGCCTGCCTTTATTGAGTTAGATACGAAATTATCTATCTTTGAAACAGGTATTAAGGTGGTCGATCTTTTAGCTCCTTATCGGCGTGGAGGAAAAATCGGACTATTTGGGGGGGCAGGAGTAGGTAAAACAGTACTCATCATGGAATTAATCAATAACATTGCTAAAGCTCATGGAGGCGTATCCGTATTTGGCGGAGTAGGGGAACGGACTCGTGAAGGAAATGATCTTTATATGGAAATGAAAGAATCTGGAGTAATTAATGAAAAAAATATTGAGGAATCAAAGGTAGCTCTAGTCTATGGACAAATGAATGAACCGCCGGGAGCTCGTATGAGAGTTGGTTTAACTGCCCTAACTATGGCAGAATATTTCCGAGATGTTAATAAGCAAGACGTGCTTTTATTCATCGATAATATCTTTCGTTTTGTTCAAGCAGGATCGGAGGTATCCGCCTTATTAGGGAGAATGCCCTCTGCAGTGGGTTATCAACCTACCCTTAGTACAGAAATGGGTTCTTTACAAGAAAGAATTGCTTCTACCAACAAGGGATCGATAACTTCGATCCAAGCTGTTTATGTACCTGCGGACGATTTGACCGACCCTGCTCCTGCCACAACATTTGCACATTTGGACGCTACTACCGTACTTTCCAGAGGATTAGCTTCCAAGGGTATTTATCCCGCAGTAGATCCTTTAGATTCAACCTCAACTATGTTACAGCCTCGGATCGTTGGCAAGGACCATTATGAAACTGCGCAAAGAGTTAAAGAAACTTTACAGCGTTACAAGGAACTTCAGGACATTATTGCAATTCTTGGGTTGGATGAATTATCGGAGGAAGATCGTTTAACTGTAGCAAGAGCACGAAAAATTGAGCGGTTCTTATCACAACCGTTCTTTGTGGCAGAAGTTTTTACCGGTTCTCCAGGAAAGTATGTTAGTCTTGCAGAAACAATTAGGGGGTTTCAACTAATCCTTTCCGGAGAATTAGATGGCCTACCCGAACAGGCTTTTTATTTGGTGGGGAACATCGATGAAGCTAGCACGAAAGCTATAAACTTAGAAGAGGAGAACAAATTGAAGAAATGAAATTAAATCTTTATGTACTGACTCCTAAACGAATTATTTGGGATTGTGAAGTGAGAGAAATCATTTTATCTACTAATAGCGGCCAAATTGGTGTATTACCAAACCACGCCCCCATTAACACAGCTGTAGATATGGGTCCTTTGAGAATACGCCTCCTCAACGACCAATGGTTAACAGCGGTTCTGTGGAGTGGTTTTGCGAGAATAGTTAATAATGAGATCATCATTTTAGGAAATGATGCAGAACTGGGTAGTGACATTGATCCAGAAGAAGCTCAACAGGCACTTGAAATAGCCGAAGCTAACTTGAGTAGAGCTGAGGGTACGAAAGAATTGGTTGAAGCAAAGCTAGCTCTCAAACGGGCTAGGATACGAGTCGAGGCTATCAATTGGATTCCCCCATCCAATTGAAGACAATCCAAAGGTTTCGTTGATACAAAGAAAAAGGAAAGAAGGGTAGAAAAAGTTATTAGATAGCGAAGCGAAGTAAGTCCAATGCTATCTAGTAATTTTTCTACCTACCTACCTACTATTGGATTTGAACCAATGACTCCCGCCGTATGAAAGCAGTACTCTAACCACTGAGTTAAGTAGGCAATTTATCATCACAAAAGAAGCCGCATTACTTCGATCGATTATAGATCGAATCCTTTTTATAAGCAATACCGCTCCATTATTGGTATAGTATTCCGTTATTGGTATGGTATATAGTAAATAGATCAAAGGGATATCCTATGGCATTACAGAATATTCATCTTGACAAGAAATTATCTATATGTTAAGATATCTCTGACAAGGGCTATAGCTCAGTTCGGTAGAGCAACTCGCTTACACGTGCGCCAATGCTTTTCAAGGGAATTTATTATGCAATGAACATAATTGACCTTATTGCAAAATCAATGTCTTACTTCATGGATTCGAGAGAATAGGAGAACAGTAGCCTGACAAACAGTCGGTTCAGTCCGATTCGGGTGCCAATTCTGGTGCCTAATCAAATAGAACCACTATTGATTTGCTAGTTGATAAGGTAAATATCCAACCCACTCAATGCTAGGCTTAATGAGGATAAGGGCCTCCAAAAAACTTCTTTTCGTTCTATGAACTTTAAGGTGTATGAAGTCTCATAGTCAACTCTTGCAGCGGAACGATAGAGACTCCATTTCACTTAGGTTGATTTAATTTAGGCCGGAGGCAGACCTAAGTCAAGGTAATCCTCCTTTGAAACACTTTGGTATTGCTCCTAGATAGATCATAATACAAATAAATCAATCAGAGCACAGGAGCCATCTTATTATCTTTCCGTAAAGAAAAACTATGGCGGATTAACTGATCTTTACATCAGTTGATGAAAGAGCCCAATGCAGAAAAATGCATGTTGGGTCTTTGAAACAGTTCGAATCATTTCGATAATAATCCCGTTTGATCTGTTTTACCGAGAAGGTCTACGGTTCGAATCCGTATAGCCCTACTAATATATATGTCTTTTTTTTAGATTTTAGGATGGATATCCTATGTATCCTTTAGTATAGTTTTCTTTTCCTTATTAGTACTTGTTTATAGACTCGACGGTCGCTTGCGACCTAGAATAGAGATAAAAGCATTACCATAGGCTGATTTATCGAAAATCATAGAGACAGGAAAAGAAAAAAGAATTTCGATCAAATCAATAGAAGGAAAAATCCCTTATCTGATTTGAATTCCATCCTTCTTCAAATAAAATAGGATATGCCCTAAGTCCCTAGACTTTCCTATAATGACTGCAACGATTTTCTCCATTTTGCGAATTCCTATTTTGTTTGAAGTATATTACTATAATATACATTATGTAAAAATATACATTATCTAAATCGAAAGAAAATAAAAAGAAAGAGTAAATAATAAAACAGGATATTCTGTTTCAAAATTCTGAAATAGAGTTCTTTTTTTTTTGTAGTATTATTCCTCATTAGGCTGCATACATTAGTAATCCTATTTTAATTAGGTTCTAATCTAATTAGTAGTAAGTATTTTCTTTTTTATTTAATAGTCTCTGACTATCCTTAAATAAAGGATAGAGCAATTCTTTTTTCTAGAGATTCTAGAGAAAACGAGACAAAGTGAAGCAAAAGAGTTTTCTTTGTATAAGAATTAGGTCTATACCATATCTAAATAGAATGGAAATCCAAAAGAAAGATAGTGGGGATTCCATTGGATGAATCCTTAAGGAAGACATGGCACAAAAGAAACAAAAGCTAAAGTAAGCGCTCTTTGGTTTGAGCAAAAGAGATTCGATTCTTGTTTCGCCGAGGAAAAGAGAGAAGTTCTGGATAAATTGACAATGCCAACTGAATTAACTAATTTTAGTTCGGCCTATTTCACATTAATGGGAGTACATTTATGTTCCTGCTTCACGAATATGATATTTTTTGGACATTTCTAATAATAGCAAGCCTTATTCCTATTTTGGTATTTTGGATTTCAGGGCTTTTAGCCCCGAGTAGTGAAGGACCGGAGAAGCTTTCTAGTTATGAATCGGGTATAGAACCCATGGGGGGTGCTTGGTTACAATTCCGAATACGCTATTACATGT